ATGGATTCGATAAAAAATTGATATGATCGTTGAATTTGTAGAACAAGACATAAAGATATTGGAACTCTTTATTTTGTTTTTTCTTATTGAGCTGGTTTGGTTGGAACAGCTTTTAGTTCTATTATTCGTTTGGAGTTAGCTGTACCGGGCGAGAGTCTTTTGGATGGGCAACTTTATAACTTAGTTGTAACAGCTCATGCATTGGTAATAATTTTTTTCTTGGTGATACCTATAATGATGGGTGGTTTTGGAAATTGGTTAGTGCCATTAATATTAAAAGTTCCTGATATAAGGTTTCCTCGGATGAATAATATTAGGTTTTGGTTACTTCCTGTGTCGATTTTACTATTATTTGCTTCTGCTTACGTAGAGAGGGGTGCAGGTACTGGGTGGACTATTTATCCTCCCCTTTCTAGCCATATGGGGCATCCTGGTCCGGCGATAGACTACGTTATTCTTTCTTTACATGTAGGTGGTTTATCTTCTATCTTAGCATCTATTAATTTTTTCACTACTTTTCTAAGGATGCGTTTGAAAGTAACTTCGTTATATCGTGTGCCTTTATTTGTGTGGTGTATTGCTGTAACTAGGTTCTTGTTAGTGGTCGCTATACCTGTTTTGGCTGGTGCTTTAACTATGCTTTTAACAGATCGGAACTTTAATACTTCTTTTTTTGACCCTAACGGGATAGGAGATACAATTTTATTTGTTCACTTGTTTTGATTTTTCGGGCATCCAGAGGTTTATATTTTAATTTTACCAGCTTTTGGGATAATTTCGCATGTAATTAAAGTCGGGAGTGGGAAGTCTTATGTTTTTGGTAAGCTACCTATGATTAACGCTATTTTGTCTATTGGAATTTTAGGGTTTATTGTGTGGGGCCATCATATGTTTACAGTGGGTATAAACGTGGATAGTCGTGCTTATTTCAGGACAATCACTTTAATTATTGCTATTCCTACAGGTGTAAAAGTTTTTAGATGGTTGGCAACAATGGCTGGTGGTTATATTCGGAATTGACCCATGGTTTATTGAGCAACAGGTTTTATTTTTTTCTTTACGATGGGAGGGTTAACCGGGGTTGTGTTGGCTAGAGCGTCTTTAGATATTTTACTACATGACACATATTATGTTGTTGCTCATTTTCATTATGTTTTGAGAATGGGAGCAATTTTTGCTATATTTGCTGGTTTCCATTATTGGTTCCCTTTGGCTACTGGGCTTGGTCTTCACTCTTCATGGAGGAAAGCGCACTTTATGTTAATATTTGTGGGTGTAAACATTACATTTTTTCCTATACACTTTCTTGGGTTAGCCGGTATACCTCGTCGAATTAATGATTATAGAGATGTATTTCACGTATTTAACTTTATGGCTAGTTGAGGTTCTATAATTTGTTTGTTTGCCGTTTACTTCTGGTCTTTCCTCCTTCTTGAGGCTATACTAAGGCAACGGTGTCTTTTTCGTGCGTGTGTTCCTAAGACAGAGGCTGAGTGAGCTTCTCCTTATGGGGCTTTCCCCATGCGGTTTCATACTTGAAGTCAAAATCCTTTAGGGTTTCAAGGTTATTAACTTGTGTTTAGGATTTTATGGAGGATAGCATAAATTAGTGTGTTCTACTTACGCTAGAAAGGTGGTGTTTTACCTCCTCCTTAGAATTATGGAAGGTTAAGTTACGTAGACTACAGTACTTCAAATACTGAAGAGAGGGGGCGTCCTCACTTTTCGTTATGAGTTGAGTTGTATTTCTTTGTATTCTCTTACTAAGACAGTTTTTTTTGACTCAAACCCATCCTATTTATTTGGGAGGAGTTTTAATAGTTTTCGGTATTTTTTCGAGTCTTGTTTTATCTTTTTATGCTGGTCCTTTACTCGGGGTATGCTCGTATTTAGTGTTAGTAGGTGGGATTTTGGTAGTATTTAGCTATTCTGTGGCTTTAGTACCAGTTATGAAAAAGGACGATGAAGAATCGGGTTATTCTGTTTTAAGTCAAGGTTTAAAAATTTTCTTTGCTTTTTTGGGTTGAATTTTGTGTTTTTACCAAGTTGAGGCATTAGAGATACCACTATTTTTTTTTTCTTCATCTCTTTACTTTAGTGAGTCTTGAAGCAAGATAGTGATGTTTTTAGGATTGTACTTATTGTTCGCTATAATTGCCGCTGCTCGCATTTGTAGCTCTTATAAGGGTGCGTTAATTCGTTAGTGAGGAGGTGTGGGTTGGCACGGAGGGTTTTGGTCTTTCAGGAGTCTTATCAATAAGACCTTTACTATAAGTGATTTGTTTGTGATTTTAGATTCCATGTAAAATAGTAGTTTAGTGTCTTTTTATTTGGGTGTATAAAGAGAAAAAAAAGAAAAAAAGAGAAGGGTCTATAGTTTAAAAAGAATAAGGGTTTTGTAAACTTTAGGTGTTAGAAAAGCTGGGCTCTAAAAATGAATTTTGAAGGACAGCAAATCCTTTGAGTGCAAACCCTTTGAGGGGTGCTTCATTTATTGATTAGGAGAGTTGTGGTTATATTATTAATAATGATTAGCGTTGCCTTTTTTATTGTTATTGAGCGTAAAGGTCTCGGGATAGTTCAGCTTCGTCAGGGCCCTAACAAAGTAAGTGTAAAGGGGATTTTGCAGGCCGTGGCTGATGGGGTTAAGCTTTTTAAAAAAGAGGTGTCTTTTCCTGTGTGTTTAAGGCATTTTACATTTGCCTTAGGACCAGTAATCTGTTTTTTTTGTGCATATTCATTATACTTAGTTTTTCCAAACTCTTTTGGAAGTAATCGTTTTGAATTAGGGGTTCTCTTCTTTTTGTGTATTTCTTCTTTTAGTGTCTATGGAGTATTTTTGGTAGGGTGGCTTTGTGATTCGCGTTATGCGTTTTTAGGTGCTATACGTGCTATTGCACAGAGGATTTCTTATGAGGTTTTTTTGAGTACAGTTTTGTTTACTAGTTTTCTTTTTGTAGGTTCTTATGATGTTTTTCAAGGTCGAAGGAATGAGTTTTTTACTTCGGTGTTCAGTCTCGGTTTATTAATGCTGTGGTTTATTGCGGCCTTGGCGGAAACTAACCGTGCACCTTTTGATTTTGTTGAGGGGGAGTCTGAGCTTGTAGCAGGTTACATAGTGGAATATGGTGGTGGAGGGTTTGCTCTTCTTGCGCTGGCAGAATACAGAAATATTATATTTATAAGAATGATGACAGGAGTAATATTCTTTAATAGAGGGATAAGAAGGTTCTTATTTGGAGATATCATTTTTAGTGTGTGAGTGGTATTTATTTCTTATTTATTTGTTTTGGTTCGTGGGACTATACCACGTTATCGATATGATCTTTTAATAGACTTATGTTGAAAAATTTTGCTTCCGCTAAGGTTGGGAATATTTGTGTTAGGTGCTGTGATTTGTTGTTAAGAATATTATATTTGGTAACAGGAGTATGATGAGTATGTTTACCTTCCAAGTAAAAGGTCCTTTGTAGGTTGTTATTAATGGTTTTTTTTATGTTTCGTTCGTATACTAGCTTTCTTTTTTCCGTTCTCACTGTGTTTGGGGTGTTTTTAGCACTTGAGGGAGAAAGAATATTTAGCGTTTGAATGGGGATAGAGGTATCGTTTTTAGGGGTGCTGTTTTTAATAAGAGGGGAAACCGAAGAAGAGGTTGAAAGAACAATAAAATATTTTATTATCCAAGTTATTAGATCACATTTATTCTTACTATCTGTTTTAAGAATTGTAGGGGGTTGATGGGTTTTGGAGAGTCCTTATTTAATAGTAACAAGACTTTTAATTAAATTAGGGGTTTTCCCTTTTCATTTTTGGGTTCCGTCTGTTGTTTCCCAAATGTCTTATTTTAGATTAATTTTGGTTAGAGCAGTACAAAAAATAATTCCTATTTGAGTATTTTCGAATTTGAATTTACAAGGCGGGCTCTTATGACTTGTTCAAGTTGCGTTGGTTTTAAGAGCTTTTGTAGGGGCAGTGGGTGGTTTAGGTGTTCTTCACTTTCGTAGGCTTTTGGCTTATTCTTCTATTTCACATACTTGTTTTATGGTAGTAACAAGGTTTCATTGTTTTAAAGCTTTTTTAATTTATTTAAGAATTTATTTTTTTTTAAATTTAGGGTTGGTTTCATCCCTTTGGTCAATAAAGATCTACACTGTAGGTGATCTTCAAAAAATTTCAAGTATTTCGTCCGAAAGAGTTTCGCAAGCTATTTCTTTTTATGGCTTGTCATTAGCGGGTATGCCTCCATTTACCGGCTTCTTTCTTAAATTCTTTTTTTTGGTTTTATCATGAGAAAAATTTCCTCTTTTATGTGTTTGTTTTCTTGTATTTTCTGTGATTAGGTTATATTATTACTTTTTTATTTTTTCTGCTTTAAGGGTCTTTAGACTGTTTGGAGGTATGAACTTCCGTTTTAAATCTTTTTATTGAGGTTGAATCTTTACTTTGAGTGTAATTTTTAACATTATTCCAGGGTTCTTACTTTTCTTAATTATAGGTATTTTTTAATTTTTGAAAGTAGCGAAGGTAGTTTAAATAGAATGTAAAATTGTCGATTTTATGGTACCAAATTAGGTTCTTTGTTTATAAAACGGTCGGTAGCAATAAAAAGTTTCAAAACGTAGTTTAAAAAAAATATGTTGTTTGGGACAGTAAGATGTTTAGTAACCGTTTTGAATTGAGAATTATTGGCCTTTGGTAACGTGTTGGCTTTTTCTTTATATATACATGATATTGGAAGAGAGAAGGGAAGGTTATAATCTCGCCTTCTGTGGAGTTAAATACTTTAGCATCCGGCGGGAGTAAATTCTTTGAATCATATTTTGAAGAAAGAAGTTGTGAGATCCCGATGTTCAGTAAAGAATTTTGTAAAGCATCGAAAGATGGTTCCAGTAATAGAAAATTTAGAAGAGATTAATAAAGTGCCAGAAATCTCGGTTAAACTTTGTTCTTCAAGTTAATTTATTCGTTTGGATTAGTAGAAGGAGAAAAAAAGACGAATCGGATAGTGAGTTAGTGGTTAAATACGGCATAACATTCCGAGAGTTTAAGTTCTTTTAATCTTGAATCTTATGAGGCTGTATAAGCGACGAGGATTCGAGACCCTCTTAGTAAGGTTGTTTTAGGAGCCAACGAGGACTACGAACTATGGTTTAAAACTCAAAAAGGTTGGCGGCATTTTATATCAGTTAGGGAAACTTGGTGGTTAATTCGATGATCCTCGCTATACTTCACCTTTATTTTACCTCTTATACCGCCGTTGTAATCCATCTATCTTGAAGAGAGAAGAATTAGGTGTTAACATATTAAATTTTTAAATTTAAAAATGTGTAAATTCAGGTAAACGTGAGGGTTGTAAAGGGCTTAACTGAGTTACAGTTGTGCTTCACTGGTTGGATAACTCATTGAAATAGTGTTTTTGAAAATGAACTTGTTAGTAAAATCAGATAAGAGAGATGATTTGAATTGAGTTATTGAAATGCGTACAAACCGCCCGGCGCCCTTCAATAACCAACGGAAGGTAAGTCGTAACAAGGTAATTGTAGTAGAAACTGCCGTTTGCAATTTTTATTGAGAGGAAGCGTCTGTAGAAGTGGTGAATTGTAGCTTCATTTATGGGTTTAATTACTCCTTCCTTAGAGAAATATAGGTTGAGTCTGGACTTCTAATTTAGATTCGGGTGGTTCGAACCATTCATTTCTTTATGTTTCGAACTGGGTATCATTTAGTAGATATTAGTCCGTGACCATTTAGAGGCGCTATAAGTGTTTTAGGTATTACTTCTTCACTAGTCGGATATTTTCATCGGGCACCTTTGATATGGGTTTATGTTTTTGGGTCTATTTCGTTATTTTTGTTAGTATTTACTATAGTGCGATGATGGAGTGATGTCGTTGTTGAGAGTACTTACTTGGGGTGCCATACTAGGCTAGTAGTCCGAAATCTTCGGGTTGGGATAGTTTTATTTATTTTATCTGAAGTGTTTTTCTTTGTGAGATTTTTTTGAGCTTTTTTTCATGTGAGGATTGGAGAAATTTCAATACGAACTATTGGGCAGTGACCACCGTTGGGGGTGAAGGCTATTTACCCTTGGAAAGTACCAGCTCTAAACACTGCTATCTTGTTAGGATCTGGGATAAGTGTGACTTGAGCTCACAAAGCAGTGAGAGTTCATAATAAATGCCCCGCGGGTGTGTTAAACCCTAATGTAAGAAGGGGAAGAATTTCACCTGAGGAGTATAATAATCTTGTTGAGAAAGGTTCGTGTTATCAGAAGCAAGCAATTTTTTCTATGGTATTAACGGTTGCTCTTGGGGCTTTTTTTATGTGTATTCAGTATGAGGAGTATTATATAGCATCATTTACTATTGCTGATAGAGCTTTCGGAAGTACGTTTTTCATTATAACTGGTTTTCATGGGATGCATGTTTTTGTTGGTACTGTTTTTTTGTTTATTTGTACTTTACGTTTAATTTATCGACATTTTTCTTTTAACCACCACTATTTTGGGTTAGACGCCGCTATTTGGTATTGACATTTTGTTGATGTTGTTTGAATTGGGTTATTCTTTGCTGTTTATGTTTGGGGATACTAAATTTGTATAGAAATTAAAAAATATTTTTATTTTTTTTTGAGGGGATATTTTTCTAGGTTTAATCAGGAAATGAAACCAGATCAGAATGTTTTTCAAAAAATATTCTTTAGATTGGTCAATCTTCCAGTTCCACCGAATTTAACTATTATGTGGAATTTTGGCTCTTTATTAGGAACTTGTTTGTTTATCCAAATTTTAAGAGGATTACTTTTAGCTTGCCATTACACGCCAGATGTGTCGTACGCATTTGATTCAGTTGTCTATATTATACGGGAAGTGAATAATGGGTGGCTTATTCGAAGTATCCACGTTAATGGGGCATCTGCTTTTTTTGTTTGTATTTACATTCATATTGCGCGAGGAATTTTTTACCATTCTTTTTTTAAAAAGCATACGTGATTAGTGGGTTGTACGATTTTACTTGTCTTAATAGGAATTGCCTTTACTGGGTATGTTCTTCCTTGGGGGCAGATATCTTATTGAGGCGCTACTGTGATCACTAATTTAGCATCTGCGATTCCATATATTGGTACTGATTTAGTTGAGTGGATATGAGGAGGTTTTTGTGTTGGTAACGCAACTTTGAAACGATTTTTTGTAGTTCATTTTTTATTGCCGTTTATATTAATAGCTTTAAGAGGTGTGCATATTTTTTACCTTCATGAAACAGGCTCAAGAAACCCTCTTGGTGTTGACTCCGATGGAGAGGCTGTCCCGTTTCATAGGTTTTACACCCTAAAGGATTTAGTAGGAATCGTTGTTTTAATTTGGTTAGTGGGTGTGGTGTGCTTGTGCTTCCCCGATTTTTTTTCTGACCCCATTAACTTTAACCCGGCAGATCCGTTAAAAACACCTACTCACATTCAGCCAGAGTGGTATTTTTTGTTTGCTTATGCAATTCTTCGAAGAATTCCTAATAAGTTAGGTGGAGTTCTAGGGCTGGTTTTATCTGTAGCAGTGCTTTATATTATGCCTTTTTTTCCTAAGGGCTATCAACGTGGGATTCAGTATAATATTTTTGCACAGAGATTATTTTGGGGCTTCGTGGGAAATTTTGTGTTTTTAAGTTTTATTGGGGCTTGTCCTATTGAGCATCCTTATGATTTAATAGGGGTAGTGAGAAGGGTTGTTTATTTCTTATTTTTTCCACTTTATATTTTATCTTATTTATCTTGGGATTATGTCCTAATGGAGATTATCCACCCAGGGGAGAAGAAAACACATGTCCATGTGTTTTCTGTAGCCCGAAGAGTCTATTTAAAATTAAAAAATATTGTTTCTTCGTGGTGGCTAACACCTTTATAGGTATGGAAAAATCCGTTTATAAAAGGTATTTTTTAAGAGATTTTTATTGAAAAACTGAACTGAAAAGGGTTAATTTTTCTTGTAAATAGACGTTTTTAATTAGTGTACTTTTTGTATAATGGCTTATAGAGTTTGAAAATAAATTTTTATTCCCGAAAACTTTAGAGCTATTTTTTTTTACTATATTGTTGCAATAATATGAAAAATTTTAAATAGGTGTGATATGTGTTACGAAAAAGTTGATATCTGGTTTAATAGGAAATGCATTCAGTGCAGCAGCGATGGAAAATTAGGCCGAGACAACAGTCCGATTTAATCGCAAGTGAAATAATAGGGGGTAAGCTCTATTATAAATGACGAATTGAATTTAAAAAGTAGAAATAATATTTTTAATCTTTAAAAATTTTTCACAAATTTTTTTTTTTTTTTTTTTTAATAATTACTATTATTTTGGAAATAACTATTTTCTAAAGAGTAGTATAAGATTAGTATGAGGATACTAGTTTTCCGCATTAAATTCGGGTATCGGAAATTGAATAAAATGTATTGTAAGCTAAGATATATTATTGAGGAACTCGGCAAATCTTCCCCCCGCCTGTTTAACAAAAACATGTCTCTTCGATGTAAAAATATGGGGAGTCGGCCCTGCCCGGTGGTGTCGTGCTTAACGGTCGCAATGAATAGTTGTGCTAAGGTAGCGCAGTCAATTGTCCTTTAATTGGGGAAAGGAATGAAAGGGTTGACGAGGGGGAGGCTGTCTTTGTAATATAATTTGAAATTTTCTTTTACGTGAAAAGACTTAAATTTTAAAATAAGAAGAGAAGACCCCGGCGAGCTTGTTAAGGGTTGTTAAATGAAAATGACCATTGAGGTTTGTTGGGGCAACGCAAAGGGAAGAAAACTCCTTTGAACGTGATAAGGATCCACTAAGAGTGAATAAAGCAAAAGCTACCGCGGGGATAACAGCGCAATTTTCTTAGAGAGTTCATATCGAAGAGAAAGTTTGCGACCTCGATGTTGGATTAAGATTTCCTTTTGGTGCAGGAGTTAAAAAGGTGGGACTGTTCGTCCTTTAAAATTTTACATGATCTGAGTTCAGACCGGCGTGAGCTAGGTCGGTTTCTATCTATTATATATTGTTTGTCGTACGTAAGGATCCGAATAATGAAAAAGTTTTTATTCAGTTATAAAATAATTGAATGATTGGATTTAGACCTATGTTTGCCTTGCTTGTATATTTAGTTATGGGGTTTATTTTAGTTTTAATTATTAATTACCTATGGTGAAGGGAGATGAATGAATACGATTTTTAAGCGTGTGGTTTTTTATTACTCCTTTTTTATTATTGAGGTGCTATTCGGTTTACTTTTCTAGGATGGGGTTTTTTTGGGGCTTATGCTGCAGTTTTGTTCTTTTCATCCTTTTGGTGATAAGAAGAGGCATATCTTTTTTTTTCTTAATCCCTAACAGATGGGTAATAATGGACGATCTTTCTTTTTTAATGGAGGTGTTAGTGCTTTTGGTGTTTGTACTAAGAGTGGCCTGTAGTGTGAAAGATTTGAGATTTCCGTTAAAAGAGACAAGAAAGGGTTTGGATAGAGGGTTAGCGTTGATTTCTCTCCCGTGTGTTTTATTCTTTTGTGTTGGTGGTTGAATACCCTTTTATTTCTTTTTTGAGTTTTCTTTGATTCCTACTTTGTGAATAATCTTGAAGTGGGGTTATCAACCTGAACGTTTACAAGCTGGTATATTTTTGTTAATATATACGGCTGGGGCTTCCTTACCGTTATTAATATGTTTAGTGTTCGTTTTATTAGTTGTTGGTAGTGATAGGTTTATTTTGATGGAGTTAAGTGACACTGGGTACTGGTTTTCTCGTTGGTTGCTTGTTCCAGTGTTGTTGGCTTTTTTTGTGAAGCTCCCTATCTATGGGTTTCATGTATGACTCCCCAAAGCTCACGTTGAAGCACCTTTAGCGGGGTCAATGGTACTGGCGGGGGTTCTCTTGAAGTTAGGGGGTTTCGGGTTAATTCGTGTCTTAGGACTTTTAAAGGTGATTCTAAGAGAAGAGGCTTTATTATTATGTAGGTTAATTATTTGGGGTGGTTTACTAAGAAGTTTAATTTCAGCAACTCAACACGATATTAAATCTATTATTGCCTATTCTTCTGTAAGACATATATCTCTGGTTGCTGTTAGAATTTTAAGGTGTTATCCACTAGCGAAATTGGCCGGCGTGTGTATAATGTTTGCTCACGGCGTATGCTCACCCTGTATATTCGCGTTAGCCGCAAGGTCTTATGACTGAAGACAATCTCGTAGAATTAGGATAAATAAAAGTATTTTACGTTTGTTTCCGTGGTTTTCTTTTTATTGGTTTTCTTTCATTGTAGCTAACATATCATGCCCGCCGTCTCTGAACTTTTTCTCTGAAGTGGTAATATTCAGAAGAATTAAAAGAATTGGTTTTGTTTTCATTTTACCATTGGGTCTATTATGTGAGTTTTACCTGTGTCTATTGTATTTTTTTATACGGTTTTTTGAACCATGGTGGGGTGTCATCTTTTTTAAAATCGTATCCGGGTATTAGAGATCGATATTTAATAAGGTTTTTAACGTCATTTTTAATTCTTTTCTTTGGGTTCTTTGGGCTAGATTTTTTTATAGTATAGCTGATTTAGTTTAAAAAAAACGTTGCATTGTGGTTGCAAAGATAAAACTGATTTAATTGGTTTGGATGAAAGAAATTGTAAAATATTCAGGTTTGGAAAATTCAAAACTTCACTTATTTTAACACATTTGAAGCGCAACTTTTTTGGAGAGGTTACGATAGAATATGTTAAATTATTTCAATTTTTGGGTCGACAGATGAGAAGAAAAAGAACAGGTCAAGATAATTAAAGGGAGTGAATTAATAAAAAGAGAGCGAGTGTATAATAATAGGATATATACTTATAACCCTATTGTGAAACAATAGGGGTATGTATATACCCTATTATTACGTGTACGTTACCCGGGGCCTCGGACCACGGGTACCGGGGGGCTGGGTAGGGGGAAAGTAGTTTATCAACTAACCTACTTGAAGCGAAAGACGGGGAATACTATTAGGGATAAAGAGGGGATGTATACTTACTCTTGCCCTGCGGGGCAGGGGGGGGGTGTAGACACCCTAAGATAAGATCCGCCGTGAGAGGGATGCGTTAGTCCTCTGCTCCCCCTCACGGCGGGGAGGTGACTACCGACTCCCCTTTTTCACTCCCCAGCTTCTAGGGGTTGTGAAAAAAAGGGGTGGGAGTAAAGGGGGGTCAGGGGCAGGCAAGGCCCCTGCTTATCTCCTCGGGCCTGAAAAAGAGGGGATAAGGGTTTTCTAAATAAGAGTAAGAAAATAAAAGGGGGAGAAGGGCTAGGAACAGAAAGAAAAAGAGGAATTAAAATATGAATTTAAAAAGGATGAGGATTTACCTTTCTACTGCGGGGCAGGAGAGGGTAAAATCACCCTTTTTAAATAACAGGTCGTTAGCCCTCTAGTTTAGTTGAGTTTGGGATGGGGGTAAGAGGAAGAAGGGGAAAGCAAGAATGAAGAAAATTATAAATATTGAGCGTGAAATGGAGGTAGTGGTGAGTGGTGTACTGAGCATGTGTAATTTCGGCTTACAAGGGGAGATGGTCTCCTTACCTTGAAGAAGAGAAGGCTGAGGTGGCAGAGGAAATATGCGTCAGGTTTAAGAGTTGAATACGGGAGATAAATCCCTCTTGGCAGAGCCTTTTTTATGGTGTAAAATAACACATTGAATTTTCATTTCAGAGATGGGGAAGTGGGCCTCTAAGGTTCTTAAGTTAGGTTATTTTGAAAATAGCTGAGGGGCAGTAGATTTATGTCCGAGAGCTTTATGGGATTTGATTTATTATCTACGTTTGATTACAATTGAAGTGGGTCAAACGGATTACTGAACACTTTTGTGTGATGTAGGGGGCTGACTTTGCCTTTGTTTGTCTATAGGATAGACCGATACTGGGTGAGTTGTGACCGAGAATATGGCTTGTTAAAAATTTTTACAATAAATGTTGAGACTGGTTTAATTCAGGGACGAAATATTTTACGGTTTGGTGGTGGAATACAATTAACTTTGTGTTTATTTTTTATTTTATTAAGAATTTGTTTTGCTAGATTGATGCCATTTACCTATCCTTTAGCTAACCATATTTTAATTACGGCGAGGTTATCACTGCCTTTTTGATCTAGAACTGTGATTCTTTTTTTTAGGACTAACTGACGTTTGTTTTTAAACAAGTTTATTGTTGAAGGGAGATGAGGAAGAACTTTGTTTTACCAAGTATTAGAGTTTTTTACGATTATATTGCGAGGATTAACTTTGTGCCTACGGATAAGGATAAATGTGTCGGTTAGGCTGATTTTTGCTAAAGTTTTTTTTAGGTTTACTGAAGCTATCTTTCTTTTAAATCTTAGGTCTTTGTGGTATATCCCAGTAGTTTTCTTGGCGGGATTTTATTATCTGGCGGAGTGATTTTTAATATTTATTCAGTGTTATTTATTCGTTGTTCTGTTTGTGAGATATGTGAACGAGAGGGTAATTGATAGAAAAGACGAGGTAGAAGTATATTATCCATGGGAGTAAGGTTAATGAATGAGGGCTTATTTTTTCTTTGTTTTGTTCTTGTACTGAGAATTGGTCTGATGTTAGTATCGATGGTGTTGGGTCAACGAGTTCGTCGGAATCGAGATAAGTTAGTGGCATTTGAGTGTGGGTTTGATCCTATGAGTAGATCTCGAACCCCATTTTCTTTTCGGTTTTTCGTGTTAGCTCTTCTTTTTCTAATCTTTGACGTTGAGGTAGTAATAATTATTGCTTTTTGTTATAGCTTAAAAACTGTGTTTCTTAGGTTGTCTAGAATAACAGTTTTATACTTCTTCTTATTTTTTTTTATTTTATTGTTGGGCCTTGTACATGAGGCTAACGAAGGTTCTCTGGACTGATAGGAGAAGGATGAGCTAAATAAAGGCGGAAAGTGAGTTTACTCACTTTAGAAGAATAAGAGGGGAGTAGATTCAGTAGCTTAAGCTGAGCGTCGGATTTTTAATCTGAAAGGTATAATTAAATTTATCTGGGTCGGTTAAGTGGAACTATTTGTAATGAAGATTGGGTTTGTAATAATCAAAACAGGCGTTGTGTCAGATTAATTGAGTCACTTTGATGTAGTGGAAGATGGGTGCGCTGCCCCGACGCTTAATGAAAGTTGGGTTGTATCGGTTTTGAGAGGCGGATAGAAAGTGTATAAAAAGAAAAGATTTGTGGGTTTTAGGAATGTTTAGCCTAATATTTGGGTTCTTTTCTCTATTTTTCTTTCTTTTTCTAAGTTTAAGATGGTTTGATTGGGGAAGATGTATTGTGATTAGGGTAAACGTTTCTAGGATTTCTATAATGGATTTAAGGTTTCCTTTTTTATTAGATTGGATTTCCTTAAGATTTGGAGCTACTGTGTGTTTTATTTCTTCTTGGGTAATTATGTACAGTCGCTTTTATATGGGGGACGAGCCTTTTCTTCTTCGGTTTTTGATGTTGGTGGTTTTGTTTGTGTTGTCAATAAACCTTCTTATTTTTAGCCCCAGAATTTTAAGTTTGATAGTAGGATGGGACGGGTTAGGTGTTGTTTCTTTCTTACTAGTTGTTTACTACTCCAACAGGGAGTCATATTCCGCTGGAATAATTACTGTGTTTTCCAACCGAATTGGGGATGTGTTCTTTATTATCCTAATTGCATTTTGTTGTTCTTTTTTGGATTTTAATTTTTTCGGGAGGATAGTTTATGCGGGAGAAATAGCGTGGGTGCTAGGTGTGTGCGTTTTGTTGGGAAGAATTACTAAGAGGGCTCAATTGCCATTCTGTGCCTGGTTGCCTGCTGCTATGGCAGCTCCCACTCCTGTTTCCACTTTGGTTCACTCTTCTACTTTGGTAACGGCTGGTGTGTATGTAATTATCCGTTTTGGGGGTTTAATAAGAGAGAGAATAAAGATCGGTCTTTTGTTATTGTCTATTATTACATTTTTTCTAGCTTCTTTAAGTGGGGTGTATGAGGTGGATTTAAAGAAAGTAGTTGCGTTGTCAACATTAAGTCAAGTAAGGATGATGATGTTGGCTTTGAGGCTTGGTTTCAACGGCTTAGCTTTTTATCATCTTTTAGTTCATGCGTTTTTTAAGGCATTGATGTTTATGTGTGTGGGAAGTGTGATTGCTTGTAGAGGGGGCGTTCAGGATGTTCGGTTCTTGTCTGGGTTTTGGAAAAAGTTACCTTTGAGGATGGCGTGGTATTGTATTAGGGTGGGATGTTTGTGTGGACTCCCTTTTATGTCTGGATTCTTTTCGAAGGATCTGATTGTTGAGAAGGTTTTAGGTAGTCCCTCGGGATTTGTGTTGTTTCTTCTTTGCTTACTAAGGGTGGCTTTGACTGTTTGGTACTCTACTCGTTCTCTGAGTCTTCTATTAAAATCTCAGGAAATAATGTTTCTAAGAGTAGCTTCTGAGAGAAGAAAATTTCTAATCGTAGCTCTTTTTGGATTAGGACTGGGGGGTTTCTATGGAGGATTTTTTTTCCAGAATTTGTTAATGGAGGGTATGGGCTATGTCGAGCCTTCGAGTCCTATGAAAGTTATTATTCTCTTTTTTCTTTTTTTCGGTTTCTTCTTAACCTGAAATACGTTTGAAGGTAAGTTGTGGAACTCAAAAAAAATTTTCCTTGGTTCTGCTATTATTCGTCTTCGTATAAATATATTTTTTCTTCCACCATTGAGAGGGAATTACGTCGGTTATAAGTTTATATTATATAGTTGTCTTGTTGTGAAGGTGATTGAGAATTTTTGGATTAACAAGATTTTGTGAGAGAAGGGGTTTGGAATGGCTGCCCGATTTGGAGGAAGTAAGGTGCGAAAATACTCTGCTTTTATATTAAGAGATATTAGATTTTCTGTTTGCGTAATTAGGTTGGTGATTGTGTTTATATACATAATGTTTTTTTAGTTGTAGTTCTATGGGTTTGTGGTGTTGAATAAATTTTGAGAATTTATTTATGAGTGTTTGAAGGCAGTGAGGGTTGCTGGATCTTTGTACTAACGTTAGTCAGAGATTAGGGGCATACCATGATTTGGTTTTAGTTATTATTGGAAGAATTTTGATTGGGGTTGGGTTGTTTTTGTCTATGTTTCTATTACATAAGCGGTTATATAAAGGAATGCTGAATCGGTCCGTGAAAAGGAACGAGAAGTTAGAGGTGGTGTGGACATTAAGTCCTGCCGTTTTTTTGTCAATTTTAGGTTTTGAGTCGTTAGTAAATTTGTACTCTATAGAGGTGGGTGATGTGGTAGTTAATAGTGTGGAAGCCCACGGTCATCAGTGATATTGGGATTATAATTACGTTTATAGAATGGGCCCCCTAACTGAGTGGTGTAGTGCTTACGGTTGGAATGAGGTTAGGAAGCCTGTATTTTCAGAGCTAAGGCATAGTGAAGACTTAGATAGTAGTTGCTTGTCTTGCTGCGATTTATGGGTCGGTAGACAGCTAGTAGGGGATTGGGCTGTAAGGATAGAGTCTTATGGGATTGAGGAAAGATCATTAGGATTTAATAGCTTGAAAAGGAACAATTTTCGAAAGATAGATGTCACATCTTTTTGTATTCTCTGGCAAGGGATAATTAATGAGGTAAAAGTTTCGACAAGAGATGTAATACATAGATGGGGCGTGCCTTCATTAGGTGTTAAGGCTGATGCGATTCCCGGTCGGGTAAATGTGGTTGGGGTCAATCCTTTAACTTCTGGGTTTTATTTTGGAAACTGTTATGAGTTATGTGGCCCCGGGCATAGTTCGATACCTATTCTTGTTGGGGTTTTTAATCGTTCAAATTCGGAGTTCCTTCTACAAGAGTCTGTTGTGAATTGTCTTGATTGAGATGATTTTACGTTGAGTTACGAGGATGTGAAGTCAGACGAGGTGGTGCCTGATATGGATGTTTTAGTGGATAAGGAAGAGGGGGTGGATGATGAAGAAATTTGTTAGATGTGTTTAGTCAGAGGAATTTTTATTTTATTATTTAGGTTTTCTTTTTTATTTTCTGTAAAGTGTCATTTTTTAAGTGTTTTAGTTGTGTTGGAAGGATTTAACGTGGCTCTTTTTTTAGTAGGGTCATTTTTTTTAAGGGAGGGTTATAACAGACTTGGCGCTTACTTCCTCGTTTTTTTTCTTGTTTTTGGTGTGGTTGAGATTGTTATTGGGTTTTCTTTATTAGTGAGAGGATCACGAAGAGTGAGACGAATTGGAATTAAGTCTTACTCTTTCATAGGAGTTTTAAATCTTAGTTTAAATAGAATGATCGATTGTTACTCGATGGGAAGGTTTAAATACCTAGGTTTAGATTGAAAGTATCAGGTTAGCAGATAAGAATGTACTTGGTTTAGGTTCAAGAGGAAGGAACGATGTCCTACCTGGTATAACTTAACGAGGGTCTCCCCCCCCCTTTCCAACCCCCTGTAATTTAATAAAAATAGTGAATTGCAAATTTAGGAATTGGGGATGGACCCTCAGGGGATAAACAGAAGACAGGAAGGATAAACTAAAATAAGTTGCTTGGCTCATGACCAGGAAATGGGTTTTCCCTCTTTCCAGTTCTAATAGTTTAAGGAGAACATACCGTTGAAGGTGGTAAGGTAAAATTATTTTTTAGAACATTGGTGCTGTACTTTAAGAAAAAGGTTAAGCTTGCAACTTAGAATTGGGCGTGTTCCCCAGTGCTTTATTGATTAAATTGAGTTATATTTTAAGTTTGAAGATGGGTCTAATAAAAAAATTGATTTGTTTGGGGTTGGCTGTGGATTAGAATTTTTAGGTGAGGGGTCTTATAATTTAGTTGAAATAACTTCATGTTTTGGTAACAACTTTTTGGGAATATGATAGCGACGGGCGACTTTGGAAAAAGGTTTAGTAATATAACACATTAAGAGTCCTTAATGTGAGATCTTTAAGTGAACGATGTTAGGTTTTGATTTACTTTTTGTATTGACCAATAATTTACTGTTGTTTATTTTTTGTGCAGGAGGAGACACCGGTATTGGGGAGCTTATTGAGCCTTATCACTAAATTTAATCATTATAAAGAGAGCGTGTGTTGGAGGTAAAATGAAATTATAGCTAAATTGGTGCTGTACTTAAAAAAGAAGGTTGAGTTTATAACTTAAAATTGGGCTTATCCCTCAGTGCTTTATATAAATTAAATTGAATTGTATTTTGAGTTTGAAA